TTTCTTTTTGAATACATTCAAAACAATTTGCTTTCTAGACAATCCCTCTAGAATAAGGAACAAGATATTCTAACAATATTTCTAGTTACTTCGTTCTCTATTTCTATTTGAAATAATCCTTAGGATTAGGAAAAGTATTTTGTTTCCACCGAGCTAAAAAAAATATATGTCCATGTCTCTAGTAAACTAAAGACATCCTTTACTAGCTATTTTGCTTCAACTTTTCCTATATAAAATAAACCAAAAATGGAAGATTTAGTTACGATTAGAAATAGACCTTTCTATCTTTATCCATGGATCTTTTACTCATACTTATTAAATTGGAAGTATTGATCCAATTCAAACAAAAATTATGTTTCGCAATTTTATAATCCAAATTTTCAATTTCTACTTAATCTTTGGATACAAATCACGAGAATGTATATTTTTACCCGAACCCTTCATTGCGAGGTAAAAGATGAAATCCTTTTAAGAAATAAAGTTTCTGCTCGGAATATGAATCAAACCGAGCGACCCCTTAACTATACAAGGGATTAAGAAAACGAATCACACTTTTACCACTAAACTATACCCGCTACAATGCGATTATTGTATATAAATACACTTTTTGTCGAACAAGACAATCGGACGTAATCAAGACAGGATCAGAAAATAATAATGAATATTATAAAATGGACCTGCTTTGTCAGTCGACCTAATCAGATTAGGAAAGGAAAAGAGTACTGACAATTAAACTAACTAAATAATAAATAACACGTTCTTTTTTTATGATCGAGGGTTTTGGCCGGATACGGCGCGATAAAACTATTTATGTCATGACATAGAAATTCACTGGACAACAATCCGCAGTTCCATTTTTTCTTTTTTATTTACTTAAAATTCAAATAAATAAAAAGATTATTTAATTTTTATTTACTTGAATTAAAAAAAGAAAAAATATTATAATTATAATAATAAGAAATGACACTTTGATTCTATATAATTTCCTAGATAAGGAAATAGTCCTTAATTCGGATTGTTGTTTCAATAACAAGCATTTATTTTTTCAAATAAAGCAAAAGCTTTTTTCTATGATTTGGAACAAAAAAAGGGCCCGGCTGGTTACTGACCGGGCCAGGCCGTGAAAAGCAAATAAAAAATACCTTTCGGACGAATATTTTTGTATTCAAAATATATCTTTCAAGCTTTTTTCGAGCTTTTTCTTGATCTAAATAGGATTGCTTATAAAAGTTATATATATTAAAGTTGTATATATCAATCTAGTTCAATAATAAATATCTTAATATCTAAAAAAAAAATAGATACAATAGATACAGAGGGGATTTTTTCAAGTATTCCTTTTTGTGTAATGTAAGAATGTAACATAGTAATTATCCTTTTCAATTCGGAGAGATGGCTGAGTGGACTAAAGCGTCGGATTGCTAATCCGTTGTACGACTTTTGCGTACCGAGGGTTCGAATCCCTCTCTTTCCGTTGAGAATTTGGTATTTGATTTAAAAATTCCAATTTTTGCGAACCCCCCTCTTTTTTTTTGAATTAATTTATTATTTATTTTATTATTATTTTGAAATTTTCATTTATAATTTTTAAAGGCCCTTTTTTCATTCTTATTCTTCACGTCCAGGATTACGTCCTGGATCATTAGATAGGAATCCGAAGATGAAGAGAGAAACAAAGAATATCACTACTGTGTAAACAAAGAGTTTGAGAGTAAGCATTACACAATCTCCAAGATCATTTTTTTTTGAAAAAAAAAAGAGAATAGATTCTCCATTTTTATACCACATATCCTATTTTGATATCAATAAATGAAATAAAAAAATTATCAGAAATGCATTTGTAATAAGAGTCGATTCTTTCATTACAAAAAACGACCCCCTGTTGTGAGGACTCTAATAGGATCTTTCAATAAATGAAATCCGAATGAGTAAATGGGGCGATTCAGATTTATCGAAAAAACTATCTAAGAATTGTTTAAATCGAGGGTTCATTCATACTCTAAGACTTATCTGATCTGATCCTCCGATCTTATCCGTTGTTAGCATTTTTTTCTAGAATAAATCATGTCTAGGATAGTATTAAAAATGTTATCGAAAACTGACAGCAGCTTGCCAAACAAAGGCTAAGAGAAAAAAGAAAAGGGGTATTACTGGCATAATATCTACGATTGGATTCAAAAAAGCGTAGGCCTCAGGTAATTTGGCTAAGAAAAAACTACTCGAATAAAGGTCGGAATTAAGACAGATCAAACTAAAGATATTAAGCATAACAAACATTTTTTTTATTGGACTTGGAGATAATTGTATTTTTATTGAGTTAATATAATAATATATTATTGATAATTGATATACGTTAAAAATGACGAAAGTAAGGTAGACCAAAAATCTTTTTTTTTTGAACTCACTCAATCAAAAATTATTCTATTTTCTTTTCTTTTGCGAATTGAAGAAATCATCCTTTCATACAATATCTTAATTGAATTATATGTAATGATCAATAAATTCAGTTTCATTCTATATCTACACGTGTCAAAATCATAGGAACAGTAGAGTCCGTCGAGATTTGGACTGGAATTGACGAATAACCAATACCAATACTAGTGTTTTGTAATATCGAATATAAATCGAAATGGGGCGTGGCCAAGTGGTAAGGCAACGGGTTTTGGTCCCGCTATTCGGAGGTTCGAATCCTTCCGTCCCAGGAAATACATATTATTTGTATAAAATACATATTTTTAATTTCTATATTATAGAAATAGACATTATCAAAATAATGAAAGATTTTCTTTTTTTTAACTAACTTCTCTTTAAGATTTAAGAGTAGAATATTGAATGGATATGATGTTATTCTTGTTTCTGATTTTGAATCATTCTATTTTTCTCTGAATCGTAGCTTTTTCACAAATTGAGTTCAAATAAATACATCGCAAAACAAAAAATACATACAGATAGGTGGAACTCTATCGAATTTTGATCCAGGTAAGAAGATAGATCACAACACAAACAAGAATTTGAAATAAATTCAAAGGGGGCTGAATGCGCCTTTCGTCGTATAGCCACTCCCTTACGATAGTCCTATTTTATCTTAGTTAGTTATTTCGAATTAATTATGGACCTTATAATAAGAGTTAATCAACAACGGAGGATATCAATTTCAATAGCTGTGTCTGTACAAATCTTATTAACAAATCCTCAAGTTATATACGTAACACATGTCTTTTTTTAAGCCTTATTTTTAGGTATTTCAACTCGTATTTGATTTGTCTCGAATAACTAATTGTAAATCTCTTCACCTTACTTGAAGATCGACTGTAGATTCAATAAAAAGCACTTTTTTTATTCGTAATATTTAGAAATTAATAAAGAAAAAAAATATTGGATAATCCAATAAAATAAAAAAGGCATTGAAAGGAAATTCATGATAAGATTTATTTCGAAACTACCGATTCATATACAAAGAAGAAAAATATAGATTCCTACGAAAGATCAAACAAATGACTATTCATGATTCTATAATTGAATCAATTACATACTAGTTCCAAACTAGAGGAATGTTATGGTAAAACTTCGTTTGAAACGATGTGGTAAAAAGCAACGCGCGACTTGACAGACATGATCATCTGTGGATTCTTACACCCACCATTTTCTATTCTATAAAAAAAAGAAATGAAGGTGCTCTTGGCTCGACATCTTTTCTTTTGTTCCACTAGAACCCTTTTTTGTTGGGGTTTCATGTTAACAGTATAGGATGTAGCTCGAGTAGAAAGTATTGATTCGTTTTTCAGGGGCAAGGGTCTAGGGTTAATGCCAATTAATAAGTTGGAACAACTTCGTAAGTATCTTTTCGATCTAGAAACCGAAAGGATCCAATTCGAGCAAGTTAAAAAAAAAAGGGGGGGTTGTTCGAATTAGTGAAACTCTTTTGATCAAAAGTATATCATGTGGGAATCTACCGTTCATATGATTCTTTGATAGAAAGAAATCATAAAAAGGGACATGTTGCTGTCGTTTTGAAATGATTAAAATTCACCGAAGTAATGTCTAAACCCAATGATTCAAGGCAAAGATAAAGTATTTTGGAACAAGAAAATACCCGTTTTCAACTGTCTCGACAACTAGATCAAGGAAAGGATGAAGAATCTAAAAATATTCTAAATGAGATAAAGAAAAAGGGGTTAGAGACCACTCAAAAATGAAATAACTAAGGCTTTTCTTTTGAGCTATTTCAGAGTTATCCAACTTGAGTTATGAGAATACAAATCATTTTTTTCGCTAAAGAAAAAGTATTAAATAGTCCATAACCTAATTGATTTGATCATGTTATCGGATCTATTTAACATTCAAATTCTATAGATAGATCTAATTTGTGATTTCTCGAGCCGTACGAGGGGAAAACTTCGTATACGTTTCTAGGGGGGGTTATAGTTCATCTACATCTATCCCAATGAGCCCTTTATCGAATCGTTGCAATCGATGTACGATCCCGAAGAGAAGGAAGAGATCTTCGGAAAGTGGGTTTTTATGATCCGATAAATAATCAAACCTATTTAAATATTCCTGGTATTCTATATTTTCTTGAAAAAGGCGCTCAACCTACAGGAACTGTTTATGATATTTTAAAGAAAGCGGGGGTTTTTACAGAATTTCGTCGGAATCAAACGAAAGTCAATTAATGAATTTGAAATTTTTGAATAATTAATTATTATTATTAAATAAAAAAGAGAGAAGAGGGTGTGGGCGATTCGTATATAGTTTTGTATAACTTTTTTTCTACTATACTATTTCCCCCCCCCTCTTTTACTCTATTGAATTCATACTTTTGAATCATTGTTACCCTACCACATTACTTACCATAGAATACAGTGTTCTATAACAACCAAAATGGATTTTTTTGATATATCTTTATTAATATAAGATAGATAGAAAAAGATGAAGTGAATAAAATGAAGGAATTGGCTCGGCGAGACCTATCCAATTTTTACATTACTTCCAATCCAATT